AATTTCGCTTTAGCCAATGACGCAATCAGAGGAATAATTGGAATAAAGGTATTGACTTTCTTAATAGCATTATTGATTAGAAATGAATTTTCTAAAATTTGACTCCGTACCACTGAAGGGTTTATTCGCAGGTTTGAAAGATAGCCACAAAATTCAAAGGAATGATTGGATGATTGGTTTATATAAATCTTTCTTGGATAAAACCACAGCGAAAAATGCCATTGCCAAAAAGTGATAAGGTAATATTTCCATTTATTCATGAAAAGAGGTGTCCCTTTTGAAGCCAAAATGGCTTTTCTTTGATACCTAATATAATGGATGCAAGGCTCCTTAACCAACCATAGGTTCGCCCGAAAACCCTTAACTTTTACAAAGACATTCACAAGACGTTCTATTTTTCTATAGAAATCGATTCTTTCAAGAAAAACTCCAAAGGATGTTGATCGTAAATGAGAAGATTGGTTACGTAGAAAGGCGAAAACGGATTCGTATTCACATACATGAGAATTATATAAGAATAAGAATAATCTTTGATTTCTTTTTGAAAAAAAGGAACTAGCTTTCTTTGGAGTAATAAGACTATTCCAATTCCAATACTTATTCAGAAAGAATCGTAATAAATGCAAAGAAGAGGCATCTTTTACCCAATAGCGAAGAGTTTGAACCAAGATTTCCACATGGACGGGGCGGGATATTAGTATATCTAATACAAAATTTAAATGTGAAAAGTTATCCTCTAAAAAGGGAAATATTGAATGAATTGACCGCAAATTCTGAGATTTTACTATCTTTTTATTTTTCCCTTCTAGACAAGATATTAATCTTAGAGAAAATGGAATTTCCACAATAAAAGTAAACCCCTCTGATATGATTTGAGAATAAAAATTTTTATTGCGCGCCAAAAATGGATTTTGGTTAGAATCATTAGGAGAAATAATCAAATGGTTCTGTTGATACATTCGATTAATTAATCGTTTTACAACCAGTAAACTGGATTTATTGTCATAACCTGGATTTTCCGCCAAAATCGATCTACCGAAACCACGCTCGTGAGCAAATGTATAAATATACTCCTGAAAGATAAGTGGATATAGGAAATCGTGTTGTTGAGATCTCTCTAGATGTAAATATCTTTGTATTTCCTCCATTTGAAATTTGATTTGAATCAAAAGTAGAAGATTGGGGTGGTTATCAAATGATACATAGTGCGATAAAGTAAAAACAAGCTATTCTAGTAAGAATAGATAACTCGGAGACAGGTAAACTTATCAACAGACTCTCTACCCCCTACCCTCCCCATTCATTTCCTTTAATTGGTCTATGTTATAGGATAACAAGATGGTTAGAAATCTTTTATTTTTTAAACCTAATCGCTCTTTTGATTTCCGAAAAAACTTTATTTATCAATATACTGCTTCTTTTACACACACCTCTTTATTCCATAATAGAGAATGCTAATAGTTAGGATTCATTAAAAAAATAAAATATAGAATCCACTCGTGGGGGGGAATTCTTTCCCGTATTCAGGCACTAATCTATTTTTAACGTCTAATTAGATCGGGAAATTATTCAAATTAAGAACAGAAGCTAGTTGCTTTTTCTTTCTAATAATTAATTGAAGCCCTAGGGCCCCTATCCATTTATTCATTCGACCCAACTTTTTTTGGTTCCGTTCCAAAATTCTAACAAAATTTTGTATCGATCCGAGAAGAATGAAATATCCACAGAACTCTCTATTGATACGACATGCTATTTTTTCCATTTATTCCCTTTCAGGATCAGTCGTGGTCTTCCAAACTTTACCAATGGTATGGACGAATTTCTCACTTCATCCAAATGTGTAAAAGATTCTAGCCGCACTTAAAAGCCGAGTACTCTACCGTTGAGTTAGCAACCCGAAGAAAATAGCGATTAAACAAAACTTTAACTACAGGGTGTATATAAACAATCAAAATCAATTTAATTCAATTTAAACAAAGAGAAAGAAGATTATACAAGTTAATCAAACCGTTGAGCTAACAAATCTACAAAAAAGATTTTCTAAGGGATTCGAAACATAAAATAAAAATGATTAGATGAAAATACAATAAATTCTCAGATAAAAGAAAAAATCTACAAAACGTTATAAATTAATAGAGCACTTTTTGTGTTATCTACCCCCTTTCAATTAAAAAAACTTCTTGTATCAAAGAAAGCACGATTTAAAATTTGAATTAAAGTAAAAAACCTATGGGACAAAAATAAAGCTAAATAAACCCGGTTCACTTATTACGTTACGATGAATTATATTTGTTCAATACAATGTTGTCAATATAAATGTTGAGAAAAAAGTACAGTACAATAGAAAAAATAAATTGCATTGAAATATATTTTCATTTTCAATTCTTTGAATTTCAATTTAACAACGATATTCCAAATTGTTTTGGATTGACACTACATAACATATCTAATCTACCTAGATAGAATAAAAAAGGAGGAGTTATATATAACGGTTTTTTTAGTCCATAATGTATTTCAATGTATTTCATCAATCTAAGTGGAATAAGAAAAGTGGATTCCTTGTTGGTTAATCGAGTTACAACGAAAACCACACAATTGATGAAGGAAATGTCCGAATTGGTTTGATAATAAATAAGATCAATAAACTCAAGTTTTGTCGTTCTAGGCCATCGTATTCGACAGAAACTATGATAAATAAATACCAATACAGCAGAAAAAGGGGGGTCAAAAAAACAAACCAGAGAAAAATTATACAAAGTTATATACAAGCTGCGACCCCCCCCCCATATGATATGGTATTTCTTTAATTGAATTTCATTTGATTAGACGGAAGTTCCTTAAAAAGTCCCGCTTTCTTTAAAAGATTATGAACCGTTCCTGTAGGTTGAGCACCCTTTTCAAGGAAATATAGAATAACAGGAACATTTAAATAAGTTTGATTTTTTATTGGATCATAAAAACCCACTTTTCTAAGATCTTTTCCTTCTCTTCGGGATCGAACATCAATTGCAACGATTCGATAGATGGCTCATTGGGATAGATGTAGATAAATAACACCCCCCCTAGAACCGTATAAGAGGTTTTCTCCTCATACGGCTCGAGAAAAAATGATTTGATTCGAAGTTTTGTCTATGTATGCAATTCTAATAAATTAAATGACAAATAGGCCTAAAAAATCAATTAGACTATGATTTCGATTTCAGTCTTTTCTTTCTTACTGAGAAGAAAGAAAGAAACCATCCGTACTCATAACTCAAGTTGGATAACTCTTCAAATAGTTCAAAGGAAAAATTTTGAGTCCATTTTATTTATTGAGTAGTCTTTACCCCCTTCTGTTAGTCTGATCCCGCCGGTGAGACTCTCGAGAGAATTGTAAAGGGTATTTCCTTGTTCGTAGATACTTTAATCCTTAATTTTAAATCATTGGGTTTAGACATTACCTCGGCGCTTCTTAATTCTTTCAAAAATGGCAGCAACATACCCCTTTTGATTTATTTCTAGCAAAGAATTGTACGGGCAGTTAATTCCCGCGTGATGCACCTCGAATCGAAAAAGTTTGATCAATCCGACCAAGTTTTGCTTTTGAATTGGAAACTTGGACAAACCGGATCCTTTACTATTTATAATTTATATATATATAGAAGATATATTTACGAAGTTGTTCCAATTAATTGGCATTAACCCTAGATCCTTTTCCCACAGAAATGAATTAACCCCTTCTACCCGAGCTCCACCGTAGACTATTTACAACCCAATATTTTTTGTTGGGTTCAAGTATAACAGAACAAACAATGTCGAGCCAAGAGCACCCTCATTCCTAGACAAATGGAAAGTGGTGGGTTTTTAATCCACAACGGACCGTGTCCTTCAAGTCGCACGTTGCTTTCTACCACATCGTTTCAAACGAAGTTTTACCATAACATTCCTCTAATTTGGAACCGGTATGGAATTGATTCAATCATGGAATCATGAATAGTCATTGGTTCTGCTCTCCATAGACTCTGACTACGAAAATCAAAATAAAAAAATACGGTCAGTTTAAATTTGAAATTAAATAATGAAAGAATTACAAATTTACAAAAACCAAAAAATTCTTGTCATTGAAATAAAACTATACATACTTTATAAACTAAACATTTCCTCATTTTATATGAGGAAATGATTGATATGTATTTTGTTTAAAATGGGGTTGGGTAATATTTCAATAATCGACTCTTATCATAAAATGAATAACAAAGCATAGAATAACCCCCCCTGCCTCAATCGTTACATAGATTCCCAATTTTAAATTAGATCCAAACGCAAAATACCTAACGAGATTTAAAGAAAAAACATAAATTTATTGTCTCTATCACATATTTCTATATGATAATGATATGGAACTTGATCATTTGTTAATGAGATTCAAACAGACACACATATAAAAATTAATATGGATTGACTCCTAACCACCCCCGACTTCTTTATATGGAAATAATGAAACAAAAAAATGGGAATAATGGAACATAAAAAACGGATATACGCTGGGACGGAAGGATTCGAACCTCCGAATAGCGGGACCAAAACCCGTTGCCTTACCGCTTGGCCACGCCCCATTTGAATTTCTAATCTACGCCAAGAAACAATAATATTGGTATTGGTTGTTTGTCAACTCTAGTACAAATATCCTATATATCTATCGAATAGGTTGGTACTGAGATTTTGATACATATAGATATAAAATTCAACTTAATTTATTGATCATTACATAGAATTCAATTAAGATATTGTATGAAAGTATGATTTCTTCTATTCTCCTTTGAGAATTGGAGGATTTTTGGTTGGGTGGATTCAAAAAAAAGAAGGATTTTTTGTCTACCTTACTGACTTTCTTCCTTTTTACTTATATCAAAAACTCAATCAAAATGCAATTATCTCAAAGAACAAAATGTCCGTTATGCTTAATACCGTTAGTTTGATCTGTATTAATTCTACCCTTTATCCGAGCAGTTTTTTCTTCG